GTTCATTCATATAGTATCTCAAACGAGAGGTATTATAAGGTCCCTTTTTATTCTAAAATAAAATCTAATCGATACGATTAAAAAAAAAAGATTAAAATAGAAATGATTTTTCTAATTTTGTTCCATATGAATTCAAAGAAAGTTTCATTTTTTGAATGAAGTTACATGACGTCTTTCTTACTTATTATTATTTTATATTTTAATATTAGTTTACTCGAGAGTTGTCTAATGAATCCCGCGATTCGGAATCACGGGATGGGTAGATGTTACAAATGATTAATTGATTTCTTTTTTTACCCCGCTCCTTCTCTCTTTTTGTTAATACTGTCTATAATGATTGCTGAGTTAACAACTGTCACGTGACCTTATTCTTTCATTTCAGTTGGTATTTTTTCTTAGTAGCTTTCAAAACTTGAAACTTAGGAAAGTGCTTTATAAGTATACGTATAAAAAGAACATATGCCATTTAGCCCCTTCATCTTCATGCTTACTATAACCAGTTTTTTCGGTTTTCTACTAGCGGCTTTAACTATAACCGCAGCTCTATTTATTGGTCTGACCAAGATACGACTTATTTGAAATTAATTGCATGAATACAACTCATAAAAAGAAATCTTTTTGTAAGTATTCATATATTCTATAGTTCCTTACCGCATCAATTTCGAATTAGTGGTCATTGAGAGATTGATGGACAATCCGGATTAATATTTAGGGACAGATATTACCTCTCCTTTTTCCCTTTCAAACAAATTGAAATGATTGAAGTTTTTCTATTTGGAATTGTCTTAGGTCTAATTCCTATTACTTTAGCTGGATTATTTGTAACTGCATATTTACAATACAGACGTGGCGATCAGTTGGACTTTTGATTAATTAACATCTTTTTTTTATTGACCTCCTCTTTTCTTTAATTCACGGGAGGTCAAATTCAGATTCCTGTTCCATTTTTTGAGTGTCATTTTCGGCTTAACCTAACCAAGTAACCAAGACCCGAATCACGCTCTGTAGGATTTGAACCTACGACATCGGGTTTTGGAGACCCACGTTCTACCGAACTGAACTAAGAGCGCTTTCTTATCACAATAGATAAGACTAGAAGGAAGAGTATTTTGTTTTGTAACCCCAATACGTCTTGTATGCATATAGTATATCATTTTCTACTATAAAAAAAGATTATGTATGCACGATTTTAATCGATTTCATTACTGCTCAGAGGAGAAGTAATAGGTAGGGATGACAGGATTTGAACCCGTGACATTTTGTACCCAAAACAAACGCGCTACCAAGCTGCGCTACATCCCTATCAATTGGTCTACAGTGTCATTGTAGAGAATCCCTGCCCTGTTTTCCAAATCCTCATTTTTTTATATCCATTGATATACATACAAGTTATCTTGCAATTTATTCTTTTTTTTTTGTCTCATATAAGATATAATAATAGTAGAAGGTTTATATATCTAATATATATTCTAATAGATATTATCTAATCTTTATTCTTAGATAATATATATCTAAGAATATCTTAATAATATATATTATGAAATATATGAATATGAAACCCATCGTAAAAAAAACTCAAAAATGAAGGTTTTTTTGGAATGCTCAGATAAAAGGGGAGGCATTTTCAGTTTTCAAAAAGAAAAATCTTATCTACCGAATCGGTGTACATTTCAATTGGAATTAGGAATTCCGTGTACAAATACAAGCGGTCCTTAACTACTTACATATACAGCTGATCATATATGTATTAACATTATACATTACAAAAAAGAATAAAGAAGGAGGATTTGAAATGCGAGATCTAAAAACATATCTTTCCGTGGCACCGGTACTAAGTACTCTATGGTTCGGGGCTTTAGCAGGTCTATTGATAGAGATCAATCGATTATTCCCGGATGCGTTGACATTCCCTTTTTTTTCATTCTAGTTATTGACATGGGAAGGGGTGAAGAAGATTAGAGAGAGAATCAAAAGATCTGTGACTAATCCCTCCCCCTCTTTTCTTTTAGATAAAATAGAATTACTTACAATTAAGTAAAATAAAGAAGATAAGTAGAATAAAGAAAAGAGGAAAGAGAAATCAAAAAGTAGATTCAACCTCGTCGAAATTCGGGTTCTTCAATTCAATTGATAAATAATCTAGTGAAAACGGAAATCGAAATGTGTCTAAGACAAGAATATCATACAAGATAGTCAAATGAAATACTATACTTCGACTTAGAATAGAATTCTATTCTAAATAGAACTGAATAGAGTTCGAAATCATTATTTTAATTAATAGTAATATTTATTTACTATTACTTATTAATTATTTTGGGTTGTGATTGCAACGAAATAATCTTTCAAAATTTCGAGTTAGCAACTTCTATTTATTTTTGATTTTTTTTTCTTCCTTTTTCCCTTTAAATCGGAAAATCGAAGAGTTGGTTGAATCAAAAACTCATCAAAAACTTAAAGAAAGGGGGTTCATGGCCAAGGGTAAAGAAGTCCGCGTAACGGTTATTTTAGAATGTACTAGTTGTGTTCGAAAGGGTGTTAATAAAGAATCAACGGGTATTTCCAGATATATTACTCAAAAGAATCGCCACAATACTCCTAGTCGATTAGAATTGAGAAAATTCTGTCCCTATTGTTACAAACATACGATTCACGGGGAGATAAAGAAATAGATCGAATCAAGGTGTCTGTGTGTCACTTTTACAGGGAACATGAAAAGGGACATATTCTATATACTATATTATTATATAGAAATACCTTATTTAAAAATACCATATTAGGTATAGAGCTAGATATATATGTATCTCTTAAATCTATAATAGAACTTAAAAATAGAACTTCAATTCAAATAAAATATTAATATAAAAAAGAAATAAATATAAAAGAAAACCAAATCAAATCATCTTTTTTAATCCTAAATCGTTTTTGATGAGATTGAAATAGGGTTTTCGGGATAAGGAATAAACAAACCATGGATAAATCCAAGCGATTCTTTCTTAAATCCAAGCGATCTTTTCGTAGGCGTTTGCCCCCGATCCAATCGGGGGATCGAATTGATTATAGAAACATGAGTTTAATTAGTCGATTTATTAGTGAACAAGGAAAAATATTATCTAGACGGGTAAATAGATTGACCTTAAAACAACAAAGATTAATTACTATTGCTATAAAACAAGCTCGTATTTTATCTTTGTTACCTTTTCTTAATAATGAGAAACAATTTGAAAGAGGCGAGTCGACCGTCAGAACTATTGGTCTTAGAACCAGAAATAAATAAAAAATAAGCTTACTCTTCAATTGAATCCAAATTCCAATTTGAACTCAAACACAGATTGATGTTTTGTTCGAAAAATTCGAGGATCCAGATTGGATTGTCGTATTGTAAGAAAAAAACAAGAATGGGGAAGAAGAAATTTTTGGTTATTGACTATTCGGCGTGTTCACTCATTTTATTTTGAGCGACTTTATCATATTCTTTTTTTCATATTAATTTCTACTCTACCTTCCCGGAGTTCATTCTCCAGCGAAACTCCATTTAAAATATTGTGTCGGATTCCTTACAATTTACTTATTTTATGATTTCATTGGAAATCATAAAAAGACAATTCCTATTTAATATAGCTATTTGTGCAAGTATTTTACGATTCAGAAGCAACTGTCTCTTGTACAGATTGTGTATTAATCTGCTATAACTATAGCATACCCCATTCTCGCGAATTACTGCATTTATTCGAGTGATCCACAAACGACGAAAATCTCTCTTTTGCCTATCTCTATCTCGATGAGACGAAACCAAAGCTCTTATTTTCTGTTGAATAATTGTTCGAGTAAGTCTTGAATGAGCCCCCCGAAAGCTTGATGCAAATAAACGAATTTTTGCTCTACGTCTCCGAGCTATATATCCTCGTCTAATTCTGGTCATTGATTAAATGAATTTTAATGAATAACTAATTGATTTCTTTTCTTTCAGTTATTCTTTTCCTCTTTCCTATTAATAACAAAACGGATTCTTCCAATGTATAAAATAAAAATTCCAATGGCTTTTGCTACTATAACCTTCCCGACCACAATTTGTCTTTTTTTATAGGTATTTCACCTCGAACTAAGAAATTGTATTGATACGAGGTATCAAAAAACATAAAAAAGTAATAAATAGAAATGAATAAAGAAAGAGTGGGTTCCATCGTTTCTATGGTTACGTCTTAAACGGTGAGGTCCTCTCTATACACCGGAGCCCCTTACTTCATTTAATCAATGCTATTGGTAACTTGTACAGTTCACATTCTTTGGCTCTACCCATGAATTATCTAGTCATAGGTCTTTCACAACGAGATCTACCTATACAGTAACGATATTTAATTATGAAGATTAGCTGGGTAGCTGACCCTCTTAGTCCGTTTTTGCAAGAGTAGAGACATAAGATTTCGGCTTTGAAAATAGGATTTCCCTCGCTTAATGGATAACCATTTGTTACCAATGAGGAATTTTTTGTTTTTCATCTTCAATTCAAAATGGAAATGATTGGATTTGCACCAATGGAAACCATAAATTTCAACACAATACAATAGAAGGATATAATAGATCTTTTTTTTAGATAGTGAATGGCCTTTTTCCTTCCATTTTTTCCTCTTCACTGGTACTGATCATTGATACTGGAAAATGGGTTTCCTTTAGTTTGTCCCAGCAAGGATCTGAACGAGTCGCACATACACCCTAGTACATGTTCCTCGGCGCTGAGGACATCCCCGAAGAGCAGGGGATTTCGTGACATTTCTGATTGGCTGTCTTGTGTTTCTAATAAGTTGTTTAATAGTTGGCATGTTGAATCGTATACATAATGAATGGGCTGGTTTAGATCGATCCTAACCGGCTGCTTATGAATTACTTCTCTATTTAATAGATGAATAGAATATTATTAAACCCGGTAATAAGTTAAGTAAAAAATCTCAAGTTGCGGATTTGCGCAGGATTACTGCTATTTTTAGTCAACCGCTACAAGATCAACAATTCCATAAGCTTGGGCTTCTGTTGCTGACATAAAAACATCCCTTTCCATATCTTCGGATACAACCCATAAAGGTTTGCCTGTTCTTTGTACATAAACCCTTGTGATGCTTTCGCGCAGTTTCAATAGTTCTTCTGCTTCCAGGATAAATTCTCCCGTTTGTGCCTCATAAAAAGAACTCGCAGGTTGATGTATCATTACCCTGATGATATAATAAACAAAAGGTTCCTCTATCTCGGATGATGAGGTGAGGAGAAGAGATAAAGAATTAAAAAAAGATAGAATTAAGCAACCGTACAGGCATAGGCATCTTTTGCACATTGCATACGGCTCCACAATGGGATTCGCTTTGACCTTCCATCAAAGAAAGAGAAAAAAAAATATATAGATATAGGGTTTATTTTCTCAGATCCGGATCGGCAAATGATCCAATTACCATCCTTCCCTTCGGGACAGTTAAAAAATACTATGATGGCTCCGTTGCTTTTTATATATTTATCTCGTTTGTGATTCAGCAATCCCAAAGTTATTTTCGTACTCTTTCATAACAATACCATAAATATTGTTAAAAGTCTTCAGGGTGAAAACAAAAAAGTTTGTGACGCTGAAAAGGCCCCGGATAAAATCGGGAATACCCTTTATTTTATACTAATTTCATACTCCTCTTTCGATATATAATCTATGTTTAAAAAAAATGCATATCGAATTCGAAGTGCCATGCTATTATTACTTAATATTCATATTTTATATGGCGAAGGCATAGTCTTTTTTTCTTAAAAAACTCATTGGCGCCAAGCGTGAGGGAATGCTAGACGTTTGGTAATCTCTCCTCCAACCAGGATAAAAGATCCCATTGAAGCGGCTAATCCCATGCATATTGTATGCACATCAGGTTGCACAAATTGCATAGTATCATAAATAGCTACCCCGGGTATTACCCACCCGCCGGGAGAGTTTATAAACAAATAAAGATCTTTGTTATCATTCTCTATACTGAGATATACCATAAGACCAATAAGTTGATTCGAGATCTCGCTATCAACCTCTTGGCCTAAAAAAAGTAATCTTTCTCGATAAAGTCGGTTGATTAGGATAAAATTTGTATCCCTTAAGAGCCGTACATGCACCTTTTGATGCATACGGTTCAACAAAAATTGCGAAAAAAGAATCAATGTGTAGATTCCAGTCCTCTTTCTTTTTTTTTCATAGCGGGACACCTTTCTAATTTCATTTTCGAATTTATTAACGATTTTCTTCCCCTTTTCAAGAAAGGTGGGTTTTGTACTCTTTCCCTATAAAAAAAATCCATTAAACTTATCGAACTAACTTCTCATTGATGTATTGTTTCATCGAGATCTAATCCAAATCACGATGTCATTTTCTTGTTCCTGAATGGGCTTTTTCAATTCTTTTAGGTTTATGCTCTACTCCGAGTAAAAAAAACCGATTTGGATTTGCACATATAGGACAAATGCTACTAATACTACGCCTTTTTCCTACGACTTACTTTTTTTTCAATTCATTTCATATCTTCTGCCAAATTTCGACGTATTTATCTTATCATATCATATTGTATTTATCATATTATTCGTTTGATTAAAAGTTTGAGATTATTCTCTTATTCAATAAAAAAAAATCTTTTATGATCTATGATATAAGTATTAATAATCAGAAATATATTACCAATTGGGTTTTTTCTAAACGGAGCCTGGATACGTCATTTTATTGGTCCAACCAAGCTAACCATAAATTATTTTAATTGATAATATTCATTTTAATACCCCTCAAAATACATCTAATTGCACTTCACGCTCCAAATTTTGGATAATTCCATCTTTCTTGGGCGAAACAGAGGATATCTCGATCGGGGGAGAGAACGGGGAAATCCCATATGACCCAATATATCTGACAAGCCGCACTATACGTCAACCCAAGAGGCATCTTCCTCTCCAGGACTTCGAAAAGGCACTTTTGGAACACCAATAGGCATAAAATGAAAGAAAAAAGAATTAAGTACTATATTTCACTTTGATGTGGAAGCGTAACAATGTCTTTGTTGTCTTAATAATATTGTCTTTTATCATATTTGATTCATAGACTAAGAAAATATTCTTACGAATAGGTCTTTTGAATGATTAACAAATATGTATGCATTCGTTCATAGAAAATGGGATCAACCCCCATTGCGTATTGGTACTTATCGGATATAGAATAGATCTGCTTCTCTTTGTTCCTACGAACCGAATTGTTCCATTTTTACTAAAAAAAAACAAGAATAAAACTAATATTAATACTTTCTCCGAGATAATCCACTGAGACAGTTCGGTCCATAGCATAGTTTTTTCCAATGCAATAAAGTTACATAGTGTCTATTTTTCGTTGAAAAAGGGGTATTTACATGGGTTTGCCTTGGTATCGTGTTCATACCGTCGTATTGAACGATCCCGGTCGTTTGCTTTCTGTCCATATAATGCATACAGCTTTGGTTGCTGGTTGGGCCGGTTCGATGGCTTTATATGAATTAGCAGTTTTTGATCCCTCTGACCCCGTTCTTGATCCAATGTGGAGACAAGGTATGTTCGTTATACCTTTCATGACTCGTTTAGGAATAACCAATTCATGGGGCGGTTGGAGTATCACAGGAGGTACTATAACGAATCCGGGTATTTGGAGTTACGAAGGCGTGGCCGGTGCACATATTGTGTTTTCTGGCTTGTGCTTCTTGGCAGCTATTTGGCATTGGGTGTATTGGGATTTAGAAATATTTTGTGATGAACGTACAGGAAAACCTTCTTTGGATTTGCCCAAGATCTTTGGAATTCATTTATTTCTTTCAGGAGTAGCTTGCTTTGGTTTTGGCGCATTTCATGTAACAGGGTTGTATGGTCCTGGAATATGGGTATCCGATCCTTATGGACTAACTGGAAAGGTACAACCTGTAAATCCAGCGTGGGGTGTAGAAGGTTTTGATCCTTTTGTTCCGGGAGGAATAGCCTCTCATCATATTGCAGCAGGTACTTTAGGTATATTAGCGGGCCTATTTCATCTTAGTGTCCGCCCGCCCCAACGTCTATACAAAGGATTACGTATGGGAAATATTGAAACCGTCCTTTCCAGCAGTATCGCTGCTGTCTTTTTTGCAGCTTTTGTTGTTGCTGGAACTATGTGGTATGGTTCAGCAACTACCCCTATCGAATTATTTGGCCCCACTCGTTATCAATGGGATCAGGGATACTTCCAGCAAGAAATATATAGAAGAGTTGGCGCTGGGCTAGCCAAAAATCAAAGTTTATCAGAAGCTTGGTCTAAAATTCCTGAAAAATTGGCTTTTTATGATTACATCGGCAACAATCCTGCAAAAGGGGGATTATTCAGAGCGGGCTCAATGGACAACGGGGATGGAATAGCCGTTGGGTGGTTAGGACATCCTATCTTTAGAGATAAAGAAGGGCGTGAACTTTTTGTACGTCGTATGCCTACTTTTTTTGAAACATTTCCGGTTGTTTTGGTAGACGGAGACGGAATTGTTAGAGCCGACGTTCCTTTTAGAAGGGCAGAATCGAAGTATAGCGTCGAACAAGTGGGCGTAACTGTTGAGTTCTATGGTGGTGAACTCAATGGAGTCAGTTATAGTGATCCCGCTACTGTGAAAAAATATGCTAGGCGCGCCCAATTAGGTGAAATTTTTGAATTAGATCGTGCTACTTTGAAATCTGATGGGGTTTTTCGTAGCAGTCCGAGGGGTTGGTTTACTTTTGGACATGCTTCTTTTGCTCTGCTTTTCTTCTTCGGGCACATTTGGCATGGTGCTAGAACCTTGTTCAGAGATGTTTTTGCTGGTATTGACCCAGATTTGGATGCTCAAGTGGAATTTGGAGCATTCCAAAAACTTGGAGATCCAACTACAAGAAGACAAGTAGTCTGATACAAGATTTCTCTGTTATTTTTTTCTTTATTTTTCTGATTTGACATAAGTTAACCGAAAAATCTTGATTGGAATCTTCGCCTTTTCTTTGACTCTTGCTTTTTTTTCTTTATGCGGGAGATAATCCCCAATAATAAATAGGTATGGAAGCTATAATTGTAAAGCACGATCGAATTTATGGAAGCATTGGTTTATACATTCCTCTTAGTCTCCACTCTAGGGATAATATTTTTCGCTATCTTTTTTCGAGAACCACCTAAAGTTCCAACTAAAAAGATGAAATGATTTTTCATTATATCAATTGACGTAATAAGCCTCCCAACAATGGGAGGCTTATTACTTCAACTAGTCCCCGTGTTCCTCGAATGGATCTCTTAGTTGTTGAGAGGGTTGCCCAAAAGCAGTATATAAGGCGTACCCAGTAAAACTTACAAGTAAACCAGATATAGAGATGGCGACTAGGGTTGCTGTTTCCATTATTATATAATTTCAAGACCAAAATGGATCTATGATAAAATCGTTTATTTACAACGGAATGGTATACAAAGTCAACAGATCTCAATGAATACAAAATAGGATTTATGGCTACACAAACCGTTGAGGGTAGTTCTAGATCTGGACCAAGACGAACTGCTGTAGGGGATTTATTAAAACCATTGAATTCAGAATATGGTAAAGTAGCTCCTGGGTGGGGAACTACTCCTTTGATGGGTGTTGCAATGGCTCTATTTGCAGTATTCCTATCTATTATTTTGGAAATTTATAATTCTTCCGTTTTATTGGACGGAATTTCAATGAATTAAATTAGATTCACGAGAACCGCGAATTCTTAACTTTTTAATACAAAGTAAAGCATTGTTGTTTCGGATTTTATCTCATTATATTATTTTCTTATTGGTAGTTCGATCGTGGAATTTCTTTCTTTCTGTATTTCCGGAATATGAGTGTGTGACTTGTTATAACGGATCCTATTGATAGTACAGAGAATGGGTCTGTCATCTTGATAGAGATGGTTTTACTTCGTCGGATATTCATTCTAGTATCTGGAGCACGGAATATATGAAATAGATCGG